CCATTTGAAAAAATATGGAGGAAAGTAGGGGAAATGGCCGATACTACTGGAAGGATTCCTCTTTGGTTGGTGGGTACTGTAACTGGTATTCCTGTGATCGGTTTAATAGGTGTTTTCTTTTACGGTTCATATTCTGGGTTGGGTTCATCTCTCTAGTAATCGGATGAACCAGATTGTAGACATGAAAGAGTAAGAACTCAGCGGGACCTTACCCTCCTTTGTCTGTCTGATTAGAGTGGTAAGGTCCCGCTGAGTTCTTACTCTTATAAGATATAAGAATATAAGAAGACTTTTATCTATTCCATAACATACAAATTCGGAAACATACAAATTAAAATTGGAAAGTTATACAGTCAACATAATAAAAATATTATATTTGTTTTGTAGAAAAAAAATGACAAAATGGATCTTTTGCTCTGATGTTTTAAACATTACTCTATTCTTTTGTTTATTAATAATGTTTTTGAAGAATTGAAGCCATTGATTGATTCATAGTCTCTGTCCTTCCTCTAATTAACTCTTACGATACGAAGCAAGAAGAAAAGAGTAATCTCTGGATACTACAATATTCTATGGATTTCTACGCATGAGATATCCTCCAAATTCTTTCTTTCTCTTTCTATAGTAAACTACTAATGGAACTTACTCTATAATATAATTATAAATTTAAATTTGTTTGAATAATTTCTCTAAGTTATAAGTTTAAGTTAATAGAAGAAGTTCTATTTGCTCAATCAATTATTCCCCTATAATCTTTTCTCTCTTTTTGTTTGTCCACAACTTCCTATCAATCTAAACAAAAGAGTTCCAGTTTGCCATCCTTCCCTTGTATTCTCTTCGTTTGTATATCTATTACAAAGAATAGTATACAAGTAATGAATTCCAGGCATCCCGCAAAACGAAAAAAAGTATAAACAAAGCAACAAAAAAGGTTTGGAGATTTTTTGTTGATCCATATATATATATATGGATCAACAAAAATTTGGCACCTTTTACCAACTTGATGTTAAGAAATCCCCGCACCTAGAAATTCATTTCGTATAATTGAACCTTTTCAAACTGTTTCTTTTTAAAAACCAAAAAAACTTGTGCCAAAATAACAAATGAAAAGAAGAATAAAAGACCTTGGACCCGTAATGGGTCTTGAAGCACTACTTCTGCATCTCCCTGACCAAAGCCTCCCACATTGGGATTGCTTGTTAATGGTTGATCAAGCTTGATGGATTCACCCTCTGAAACAAGAAGTTCTGGTCCTGGAGGTACAATATCAACTACTTGATGTCCATCCGATGGATCAACAACGGTTATTTCATATCCACCCTTTTCTTTACGTACTATTCTACTTACTACACCTGCTGATGTAGCATTATAGACTGTATTGTTACTTTTGCTACCATCAGGATAAATCTGACCCCTTCCTCTGTTCCCACCTACATATATGGGATATTTTAAGAAGTGAACATCTTTCTTCGTAGCAGGGTCGGGGGAAAGAATAGGAAAGATGATTTCACTATATTTCTGACCAGGAACAGGACCTATCACAATAATATTTCTTTTATTAGGACGATAACTCTGAAAAGACAAATTTCCAATCTTTTCTTTCAATTCGGGAGAAATACGATCAGGGGGGGCTAATTCGAATCCGTCGGGTAAAATGAGAACAGCCCCTACATTCAAACCCCCCTTTTTACCATTAGCAAGAACTTGTTTCAGTTGCTTATCATAAGGAATTCGGACAACTGCTTCAAATACAGTATCAGGGAGCACAGCTTGCGGAACTTCAATATCCACGGGTTTATTAGCTAAATGACAATTGGCACATACAATTCGTCCCGTTGCTTCTCGCGGGTTTTCATAACCCTGCTGCGCAAAAACGGGATATGCATTTGAAATGGATGACCGAGTTATTACATATATCATGATCGATACAGAAATGGATCGAGTCATCCCTTCCTTTACCCAAGAAAAAGCATTTTTATTTTGCATGTCCAATCATTAATTTCGGAGTTTCTACAATAAATTAGATAGGTAACTATACTAGTTACCTATACACGAGTCTGGCATTGTACTAGAATAATTGTACTGGAATATACGATGAATACCTTGAGCAGATGAAAGTATAAGGAATTAAGTAAAATTTTTAATTAAATGCTTAATTTCTATTTATTTATAAAGGAAGAAGGATTCTAATTTTATTGATATGATGAGATCAAATGAGTTCTTTATTCATTCATTGAATGAAAAATTACTACAAGCGAAGGAGATACACGATTTAAATAATGAAAAATCCAATATTTAACAATTGCATCTAGAATAACTGGAAAAATGGAAACAAGACCAGATATAATCTGATTGTTATGATCCAATCCAAAATCGTTGTAAACCAAACCTATCATTAGTTCCCAACCACGGGTCGAGTGAAATCCGACCCATAAATCAGTAACTAAAAGAATCGAAAAAGCTTTTATTGTGTCACTTAAGTTATAGAGGAATTCCTGAACCCAAGAATTCAGAATAACGAGTTCTTCGTTACTCAGAATAAAATAACCACTTAGAATAGTGAAACAGATTATATTTGTCGAGAAATGTAAAATGATATGGAGATCATATTCATTGCATGCTTTGACCAATTGTATTGTTTCCTTGTGTATTCCTATATGAAGTTTTTGTATATGTGTTTCCGGGTACTCCTTTATCATTTCATCCAATAGGAATAGTTCTTCTAATTCTATGAATCTTTTTAGAACGTTTTTCTCTTGAATATGATTTAAAAAAGTTTCGGATTGTCTGCTATTCCACCAATAAGTAACCCAAGGTTCCAGACATTTATTAAAAGAGAAAGAGACCCACCAGGGCAAAAATACCATAGATGCAAGATAGGGAAGGGAGGCCGATGCTTTCTTTTTTTTCATTTTGATCTGTGAATTGAATTTGAATTTTTAATGAACCTGCTTCATTCGTCGACTCTATCTGATATTTCTCTGAAGCACGAGTTGTATAACAAAGTAGTGACCTCTGGATCTATCCCTTTCCTTTTTATTTGTAATATATTTCAGATATCTCAATTGGGCAAATTCAAACCAATTTCATTTTCATTTGTTCCTTTCGATGAATACTCCAAAACCCACTTTAAGTAACGAATAACGAATCAAGTTTCGAGACCAAAAAACTTACATTAATTCTTTCGAAACGAAATCTTTTACTGTATAATCAGAAAAAGGGTATCAATTAAAAATCATGGGCCTAAAAAGATGAATTATGTATTACGAAATACATGTTCGGATAGGTTTGATTAATTTATAGATATAAATTAATTATTAGATTAGTTAGTTAGATTAGACTTCTAGTATAAAAGAATCAGGAAACTTGCCTTTTATTAAAAAGGGGAATTAGCAAGTTCTTTTCCCCACCTTGAGAGGGTATTTATTCTTTACTTTAGTTCGAGTTCGTTTTAAAGTACTTCCATTGGTATGCGCAAAAAATAGGCTAATTCAGCAGCTTTTTGTTCAATTTCTCGTGGAGTCAAATTCTCATCAGTACGAGTCAAGGGAATGGCTCCTTGGCCCCTGATTTCCATATAAAGGACACGACGAGTATAAAGACCCTCTTTAACCTCTATTCTGATTGATTGGATATCTCTCATAAGGAACCGAAGGAAGATGCGACGATTTATTCCAGGAAATCCCCAACGAAAAATACACACTCTTCCCTCTTTTCTATCGAATCGGTCATAACCGCTACCTACATTCCACGAAATAGTGCACCACAAATAGGAGCTAATGAACAGACCCGCGATCCCATAGAAAGACATCACAACCCCTTGAGGAAAAAAAACGATTTGCTGAGATGGAAATACAGAGATCAAATTCCTACCAAAATAACTGGAAGTTCCAACCAATAAGAATCCTAGTGAACCTAAAAAAAGGATACAGGCCCAGCAAAAATTACTCGTTTTTCGAGATTCCGTTATAAGTTCTATCCATATATGTTCTGATCGCCAATTCATACTATACTGCATTCAGTTGCATTCGATTGGAATTGAGTGAATAACCCAAATAAATTTGACTTTACCTTTCTTGACCCCGAAGTAACTTTCACCAACTAGCACTATTGTTATGTGAAACATCGGGAGTAATTAGTTAGATACATTGACTTTCCATTTTTTATATTCGCTAATTCATTTTGAACCAGCTATATCCACATATACATGCATTTATACAGATATTATATATCCGCATAAAAGTTCTTTCACTTGTGTGTTTGGCAAAAGCCACATATCATACCATATTACACGAAATAAATATCCGTATTATCATACAGTGTTGAAATCACTTGATAAGATTCATTACCATTGGGTCTAGACAATCTTATTTTTTTGGACATGAAGAAATAAAGAAACCATTGCAATTGCCGGAAATACTAGGCCCACTAAAGGTACAAAAATGGAGGGTAAGTTGAAATCTGTCATAGAATAGATGCCTCGATTTACTATTTCTATCTATTAATATTTCTATCTATTAAAAAGATATCCTCTTATGCTTATTTAGGATATATCTATCATAAGTAATATCAAGTTATTATTATATTGTAAATAATATTATTTATAAGTGATAAATAATATCAACTATAATTCTATTAGCTATATGATTAGATAGAAACTATAATATTTAGAATATATATATATATATTTAAATAATAAATAATAAGTAATATAATAATGAATATTATTTAAATATATTAAATTAATATATTAAATAAATAATTATAAATAAAAAACAAAAGAAAAAATATAATTATCCGAAACCTCTGTCTATCTACAAGGAGAACTTATGTCAACAAGGAAAACAATATATATATTGTTTCTTTTAATTACGATTACGATGAATTAAATATTTATTTTTGTTCGCTACAAATAAAACAAGCGAATCTAGTGCTATACTTTAATTTTTGGAACTGTGATTCAAAGGAAAGAAACCGTGGAGTTGAAATAACTCACTCAG